TATAAAGTAAGCTAATTTAATAAGCTAGTGGGTTCATACCCCAAACATGATTTAATCCTTTATTAATTATATCATTATTCCCTTTCTTTATTTGATTTCTCATCTCATCTATTATTATATCCCTTTCAACCTCATCCCTATTCTTTCTTTGAATTTGCCTAGAAATCAACATAATAAGTTTTATCCCCCTAATATTTTCAAAAAATTCACTTGCAATAAACAGAATTATGATATATTTTCTTATTCAATCATCAGCATCATCCATCTATATTTTTTCTGTTTCCTCCTCCATTCTAAATTCTTCACTTTTTATATATTTTAACACATTAACTTTAATTTCAATACTAATCAAATTGGGAGCAGCTCCATTCCATATATGATTCCCTCAAGTAAGAGAAGGATTATCTTTCAATACACTTTCAATTTTACTAACATTTCAAAAAATAATCCCACTCCATATCTTATCTCTATTTAAAAATAACTGTATACTGCTACCCATTATTTTTAGAACATTTATTGGTTCCTTTGGGGGGTTTAATCAAATATCAATTCGAAAAATTTTAGCATTTTCATCTATCGCCCACCTAGCATGAATTTTAAGATTACAAATAATTAGAAACACCTTTTGACTAATTTATCTTTCTATTTATTCATTTATTATCACAATAATCATTACTATTATTAACTTCTATCCTGTCAATACCTCTTACTTTAGAAAAAAAAATAAATTAGATATCAATCTTATTTTCATTATTATACTTTTATCATTAGGTGGGATACCTCCCACTATAGGATTTGTAATAAAATGAATATCTTTAAAATTTATCCTAAATTCAATAATTATCATTACAATTCCCCTTATTATATCTTCCCTAATTAATTTATTCTTTTATCTCCGTCTATCTTACAACGCAATAATAAAATATATAAATTTTTATAGGTGAGAAAAATCCTCTCTATCCAAATTCTTAATAATCATCACAATCCAAATTATAGTAATTTTTCTACTTATTTCAACAATTTAAGACTTTAAGTTAAAAAAACTATATACCTTCAAAGTATAAAATAAAATCAAATTAAGTCTTAAATATACTTTTCCTTAAACTTGCAATTTAAAATTTTTTAATAAACTATAAGACCCACAGTAAAAGAATTTTCATCATAAATAAATTTACAATTTATCACCTTAATCAGCCATTTTACCGCGATGACTATTTTCAACTAACCATAAAGACATTGGAACCATATACTTAATCCTAGGAGCTTGATCTATAATAGCAGGAATATCCCTTAGAGTACTAATTCGGACAGAATTAGGACAACCAGGATCCCTAATTGGAGACGATCAAATTTATAATGTCATTGTAACTGCCCACGCTTTCATTATAATCTTCTTCATAGTTATACCAATTATAATTGGTGGTTTTGGAAATTGGTTAATCCCAATTATAATTGGGACCCCAGATATAGCCTTCCCACGAATAAATAACATAAGATTTTGGTTACTCCCTCCATCCCTTTTCCTTCTTTTATCCTCCTCACTAACTGAAAGAGGAGCAGGAACAGGATGAACTGTTTATCCCCCATTAGCATCCAATATTTCCCATTCAGGTATATCAGTAGATTTAGCCATCTTTAGCCTTCATCTAGCCGGAGTATCCTCTATTTTAGGATCAATTAATTTTATTACAACAATTTTAAACATACGACCAAAAGGTATAAAGTTAGAACAAATTCCTTTATTCCTATGATCCGTTCTAATTACCACAATTCTACTCCTTTTATCCTTACCTGTCCTTGCAGGAGCAATTACTATATTACTGACCGATCGTAACTTTAATACCTCATTCTTTGACCCAGCAGGAGGAGGGGATCCAATCCTATACCAACATTTATTTTGATTTTTTGGTCACCCAGAAGTATATATTCTAATTCTACCAGGATTCGGAATAATCTCACATGTAATTTGTTTCCAAACTGGAAAAAAAGAACCTTTCGGTACTTTAGGAATAATTTATGCGATAGCTGCCATTGGCCTATTAGGATTTATTGTATGAGCTCATCACATATTTACCGTAGGCATAGATGTTGACACCCGAGCCTACTTCACTGCAGCCACAATAATTATTGCCGTCCCAACAGGAATTAAAATCTTTAGTTGACTAGCCACCCTTCATGGAGTTTGATTACAATTCGATACCCCAATTTTATGAGCTTTAGGTTTTGTATTCCTATTCACTATTGGAGGTTTAACCGGAATTATTTTAGCCAACTCGTCAATTGACATCTCTTTACATGATACTTATTACGTTGTAGCACATTTCCATTATGTTTTATCCATAGGAGCAGTTTTTGCTATTTTAGCTGGAATTACTCATTGATTCCCAATATTTTTTGGTTGATCTTTTAACTCAATAATACTTAAAATTCATTTTTTTTCTATATTTATTGGTGTCAACCTTACCTTCTTCCCTCAACATTTCTTAGGATTAGCAGGAATACCCCGCCGATATTCAGATTTTCCTGACTTCTTTACAAAATGAAATATCATCTCCTCTTTAGGATCAATCCTATCATTTTTAAGAGTAATAATCTTCATTTATATTTTATGAGAAGCCTCATGCAGAAAACGACAAATCATCCACTCTCAATTTCCACCCTCACTAACCGAATGACAATTAAATTTTCCTCCTTCAGAACATACATTTAATCAAATTAATATCATTATTAAATAACTAATGATAACATGATCAAACATTTCCTTCCCTAACGCAAATTCTCCCATCATAGAACAACTTATTTTCTTTCATGATCACTCAATAACCATCATCATCCTAATTACAATCATCACTTTATATATAATTTTAAACATTATTTCCAATAATTTTAAAAGTCGATTCCTAATAGAAGGACAAGAAATTGAAATTCTTTGAACTATTATCCCAGCAATCATCCTGGTATACATTGCCCTTCCCTCCCTCCGACTATTATATCTAATAGAAGAGTCATTCTTTCCAACAATATCAATAAAAGTAATTGGTCATCAATGATATTGATCCTATGAATATTCAGACTTTAATATTGAATTTGACTCTTTTATACTTCCCTATGAATCAACAAATAAGTCATCTTTTCGTCTACTAGATGTAGACAACCGCCTAGTAATCCCATTTAATACCAATCTTCGACTCCTTATCACATCTAGAGATGTTATTCACTCCTGAACTATTCCATCCCTTGGTGTAAAAGTCGACGCAGTTCCTGGACGTTTAAATCAAATCTCAACTCAAATCAATCGTCCAGGTCTTTTCTTCGGGCAATGTTCAGAAATTTGTGGAGCAAATCACAGTTTTATACCAATTTCAATAGAAATCACATCAACAAAAAACTTTTTTAATTGAATTAAAATATTCTCATTGAATGGCTGAAATGAAAGCAATGGTCTCTTAAACCACCCAATAGTACATCACATACTTTCAATGAAAAACTAGTTAAAAAATAACATAAGATTGTCAGTCTTAAATTACTCCCCCGTGTTTTTTAATTCCACAACTTTTTCCAATAAATTGAAACCTTTTAATCATATTTTTCTCTAGTATCCTAATAATTATAACCCCATTAATCTACTTTAATTATAAACCTCAATCACATTCACCCATACTAAAGCATACTATTTTATCAAAAATTTGAAAATGATAATAAACCTTTTCTCAATTTTTGACCCGTCTTCATCAAATAATTTCTCTTTAAATTGAATCTCAACAATATTAATTATTATTTTATCCCCATACTCATTTTGATTAATTCCATCCCGAATTCACTACATTTGATTAATAATAACTTCCTACATAATTCAAGAGCTAAATTCTTTATTTACAAAAAATAAAAAAAAATTTATCTACTTTTATGTTATTGTATTCTGATTCATTTTAGCAAATAATTTTATAGGATTATTTCCTTACATTTTTACTTCAACTAGTCATATTAATCTTACAACCTTTTTAGCTGTCCCTTCTTGATTAACTCTTATACTTTACGGATGAATTAATCAAACAAATCATATATTTAGCCACCTAGTGCCAAACGGAACCCCAATAATACTCTCTGTATTTATAGTATTAATTGAAACTATTAGTAATTTAATCCGCCCACTTACCTTAGCAGTTCGTCTATCAGCCAACATAATTTCAGGACACCTTCTTTTATGTTTATTAAGAAATATTATAGAAAGCATTCCCCCAATATTTATTATAATTCTACCTTTCATAGTAATTCTTCTATTATTAGAAATAGCCGTAGCTATAATTCAAAGTTATGTATTTATCACCCTCTCATCTCTCTATCTTAATGAATTAAACTAATGATATTTCAACCTTTTCATATTGTTGATAAAAGCCCTTGACCTCTAACAGGTTCAATCGCTGCATTTACCTTTATAACCGGAATAATTGATCTAATACATTTTAATAATATTAATATAATTCTCATTTCCATCCTCATTATAATAGCCACTATAATTCAATGATGACGAGATATTTGTCGAGAAGCCTCATTTCAAGGAAACCACACCTTAAATGTTCTAATAAACATAAAATGAGGAATAGCACTATTTATCATCTCTGAAGTCTTTTTTTTCATTTCATTTTTCTGAGCTTTTTTTCATAGAAGACTATCCCCCAATATCGAAATTGGTTCCCAATGACCCCCAACCTCCATTAATCCATTTAATCCTTTTAGAATTCCCCTCCTCAACACAACAATTTTACTTTCCTCAGGAATTTCTGTTACCTGATCCCATCACAGAATCTTAATTAAAAACTACCCAGAAGCAAAAAATTCATTAATTCTCACCATTACTTTAGGCACACTATTCACAATTCTTCAAGGATGAGAATATCTTCAAGCTTCTTTCAGAATTTCAGATTCCATTTTTGGTTCTACCTTTTTCATATCAACAGGTTTTCATGGTTTACATGTAATCATTGGAACAACATTTTTAATTATTTCATTAGTCCGTTTAACATGAAGACACTATTCAAATAAGCATCATTTTGGCTTTGAGGCCGCAGCTTGATATTGACATTTTGTTGATGTAGTATGACTATTCCTTTATACCTTTGTGTATTGATGAACATTTTAAATTTTATTAGTATATTAGTACATCTAACTTCCAATTAGAGAGTTTTTTAAAAATAAAATAATATCTTTCCTTATCACTTCCATCTTAATCACTTTTCTTTTAATATTCTTAGCACACACTATTAAAAAAAAAAATTTTTTCAAAAAAGAAAAAAATACCCCTTTTGAGTGTGGCTTTGATCCCTTTTCCATTACCCGCCAACCCTTCTCCCTTCGATTCTTTTCAATTTCAATCATTTTTCTAATTTTTGATATCGAAATTATTATTCTACTTCCATTCCCTCTTTTAAATAATATAATAAATGAATACTTAATCTTAAAACTATCCTTTATTATCTTCATTATTCTACTAGGATTACTATATGAATGAAAAAATGGCATAATTCAATGATTATAGAATAGTATTTTAATTAAAAAGTCTAACCTGCACTTAGAAAATGTTAGTACCTATTCTAAAAATGAAGCAAACATATTGCAGTCAGTTTCGACCTGAACATTTGGTTATTTCCCCATTTTTATTAATAGAAGCCAAAACCAGAGGCTATTCACTGTTAATGAATAAATTGATTTATCCTATTAAAAAAGGTTACATAATAGAGCTGCTAACTCTGTAATAATGCTAGCATTTAACCTTTATTTTTATAGTGTATATAAACACATAACATTTTCAGTGTTAAAATGCTTTTGCTAAAAATATCTCTAATCTTATATCTTGATATTTTCACTATCATATTTTACCTTAAACTATAGAAACTATAACATTAAAATTAACAAAAACGTTCAAAAATAAATTATATTCTTAAATGAATTAAACTGAAACCAATTTACCATTACCCCAAAAATTACACTTAATTTATAAATCCCCTGAGGTCCAAGCTCCTCAACCCACCCATTATCATAATTATAAAAACTAACCCCATTCACTAAATTCCTAGAAAAAATAGAACCAGAAAATCTGGATATAAATCACATCCGACCTAAAAAATCCCCCATAATTCCAAATTTCATCATCCCAACTTTTTCAAAAACTACAAAAAAAATCAATATTCCTAACATAATAATTTCTAAATTAATTATTTTTATCTCAAAATTCAATAAAATTATTTCATAATCTAAAATTAAAATTCAACTTACTATTGACCCAAAAAACATAACAATAACTCCCATAATAAAAATAGGCAATTCCATTCAAATTGACCAATGATAATTTAAATCAACTATCCTCAAGCCTCCCTTCCACAATGAATAATACATTACTCGCAAAGAATAAATAGTAGTACAAACAGTTGATAAAATAACCATAATTAAAAGAATCAAACCTATACTAGATAAATATATAAATTCCAAAATTAAATCTTTTGAATAAAATCCTCTTAAGAAAGGAACACCAAATAATGATATATTAGCAAGACTAAACGCCACACCAATAAAAGGATTTCTCAAATAAAAATTTCCCATATAACGAATATCTTGACTCCCTAATCTTCTATGAATTATAAATCCAGCACATAAAAATAACATTGCTTTAAATAAAGCGTGAGTCATCAAATGAAAAAAAGATAAATCAATTTTTCCCAAAGATAAAATTATCATTATTAAACCTAATTGACTCAACGTAGATAATGCAATCACCTTTTTTAAATCAGTTTCTAATATAGCTCCTAATCCTGCCATCATCATCGTCAAAACAGAAAAAAATAATAAAAATTTTGAAAATTCTTCAATTCCTATTAATAATTCCAATCGAATCAATAAGTAAACTCCCGCCGTTACCAAAGTTGATGAATGAACTAAAGAAGATACCGGAGTCGGAGCTGCTATGGCAGCTGGTAATCATGCAGAAAAAGGAATTTGTGCTCTCTTAGTTATTCCAGCAACAATTAATATATAACCACATACCCAATATATTTTCGTAAAGACAAAAAAATCTAAAGTCCCAAAATTCAACAAAAATACAAAACTTAGTAAAATCATCACATCCCCGATTCGATTTCTCAAAACAGTAATCATCCCAGCAACATCTGATTTATAGTTTTGATAATAAATAACAAGACAATAAGAAACCAAACCTAACCCATCCCACCCCAACAAAATCATAAATAAATTAGGACTAAAAATTATTATTACTATAGAGCCAACAAATAATAGTACTCCATATAAAAAATAAATCTTATATTTTTCCTCTTTTATGTAATCATTTCTATAAATAACCACCATCCCGGAAATAAATAAAACTACACCTACAAATATCAATCTTATTCAATCAAAAATAAAATATAACTTAAATTCAAAATTACTCAATAAAAAAAGATTATACTCCAATATATAAATATTACATTTAATCAATTGAATTAAACCTAAAAAAAAAAAAAATAAACTTACTATTAGTAAAATTAACCCCCATCTTAAAAATATTATCTAATGAAAATCATCTTTAAATCCACAATTTAATATTTTAATAAACTAATTAGATAACCCAAACAAAAAAACTCAATTTTTATAACCCATAAGACCAAAGGCAATAAGTGTATTAATATTAAATAAATTTCACGAAAATTAATAAATCTAGCACCATACATCACCCATCCCTTACCATGATTTAAATAACTATATATATATACTGAGTATCTAGCACTTAAAAATATTATTATACCCAAAGGAATAATAACTAAAAAGCTTCATCTAATTAAACTACCAATCAATATAATCTCCCCCCCTAAATTTATAGACGGAGGTACAGCTATATTAATCCCTATAAATAAAAATCACCATAATGAAAAATAAGGGTATAACAATCTCACCCCCTTTAATAAGATTATTCTACGAGTATAAAATCGTTCATAAAATATATTAGCTAAACAAAATAATCCTGAAGAACACAATCCATGCCCCAACATAATCATTATATTTCCTAAATAGCCCCAAAGAACTATTCTAAAAATACCCCCCAATGCCATTCCCATATGACACACAGAAGAATAAGCAATCAAAGCCTTAATATCTACCTGACATAAACAAATTAAGCCTACAAAAACCCCACCAAACAAAATAATTCTTATAATTCAATTACTATACTCAACCATTTTTTCCCCAATAAACACTTTGACACGAAACAAGCCATAAATTCCTAACTTTAATAAAACCCCTGCCAAAACCATAGATCCAGCTACAGGAGCCTCCACATGAGCTTTAGGAAGTCATAAATGAACAAAAAATATAGGTATTTTAACTAAAAATCCTAATACTCCCATCACAAAAAACAATAATGAAATTTCAAAATCTTTTCAACCAACATAAAAAATTCTTATTCTTTCAGAAAATCTTAACAAAAAAATTAATAAAGGTAAAGAACCTCCCAAAGTATAAAATAATATATAAATTCCAGCTTGCAACCGCTCAGGTTGACTACCCCATCCCACAATCATTATAATAATTGGGATTAATACACTCTCAAACAATAAATAAAACCCAATTAAATTCAAAACTAAAAAACAAGATACTAGCAAAAAAGTTATCAATATCATATAAAACTTAAATATCTTTTCATAAAAAATAATAATATTCATTCTAGCAATAAATATTAAAATACCAACTCATAATCTCAATTCTACCAATAAAAATCCCAATAAATCTATACCCAAAAATTCACCTACTCATCTAACTAGCCCCCAATTCATCTGTATAAAAAATAAAATAGATGCAAAATATATAATTAAAATAAGTTCAACAAAACTTATAAAAAAACTAAATCCAGTCAATCAAACTATCATAAAAATAATAATTAACATTTTAATAAAATTATAGAATTAACCCTATCATCACCATAATAATACACAATTCTAACCAAAATTGATAGACCTAATCCAGCTTCACATACAATCATAAATATAAATACAATCAAATTTAATCCTCCCAACTCTATTCCTATTCTTATAAAAATACAGTATAAAATACCTAAATATATAAATTCCAAACATAACAATAAAATTAAAATATGTTTCCGATTTAACAAAATTCCTAACAATCCTCTAAAAAAAATTACCCCACCAATTAAATTCATTAGTAATTACTATAATAGTTTAAATAAAACAATGGTTTTGTAAACCTTAATTGATCCAACTCTTATAGTATCAGAAAAGATTTCTCATCCTAAATCCCCAAAATTTAAATAATAACTTATACTATTTCCTGAAATAAAATTAATTCTACTTTTATCCCTCTCTTTTATTTTCTCTTCACATCCAATTATTCTTATTATAATTATAATTTTAACAACACTCACATTAAATATATATATATATACATACATAAAATTTACCTGATTCATTCTAGTAATTACACTATTAATTCTAGGTGGCCTTTTAGTTATCTTTCTATACATCACAAGATTAACCCCTAATAAAAAATTCACACTCAAAAAATTTTTCTATTTATTAATTCCCCTAATCTTTATCTTTCAGTCCAACCAAATTACTAATCCCAACAATAACTTTCAAATTTTCATACTATTCATACCTACCACTCTATTTATATTAATCTTCACTTTAATTTACTTAATTTTAACCTTAATTTCAATCATAGTAATAATTAAGTCTTCCATAGCCCCCCTCAAATCAATAAACTAATGATACTTCGAAAATCACACCCTCTTTTAAAAATTATCAATTCAACTCTAATTGATCTTCCTGCTCCTTCTAATATTTCATACATATGAAATTTTGGTTCTCTTCTATCCTTTTGCTTAATAACCCAAATTGCAACAGGCATCTTCCTAGCAATTCACTTCTCCAGAGACATCACCCTAGCTTTCTCAAGAATCTCTCATATTTCCCGAGATGTAAATTTCGGATGAATAATCCGTGCAATCCATGCCAACATAGCCTCCCTATTTTTCATTTGTCTCTATACACACATCGGACGAGGCCTATATTATTCCTCCTTTCTATTAACAGGACCTTGACTTTCTGGAACAATAATTATTCTAATTTTAATAGCTACAGCATTTCTGGGTTATGTACTACCATGAGGACAAATATCATTCTGAGGGGCAACAGTTATCACCAATCTCCTTTCAGCAATCCCATACATCGGGACAACCATCACCCAATGAATCTGAGGAGGATTCTCTGTAGATAACCCAACCCTTACCCGATTCTTCACATTCCATTTCCTTTTTCCCTTCATCTTACTAATCATAATCATTCTCCATATCTCCCTTCTTCACGAAACAGGGTCCTCTAATCCCCTCGGATTAACAAATAATATTGATAAAATCCCATTTCATCCATATTTCTCACTAAAAGATTTATTAGGCTTAATAATCTTTATACTACTATCATCCTTCATCATTCTAATTAAACCATACATATTCATAGACCCAGAAAATTTCTTAATAGCCAACCCCTTAATTACCCCTCCCCATATTCAACCTGAATGATATTTTTTATTCGCTTACGCAATCCTTCGTTCAATTCCCAATAAACTTGGAGGAGTAATTGCTTTAATTATATCAATTCTAATTATCATTTCCCTTCCTTTGACAGTAAAACCTAAATTTAAATCCATCTCTATCAACCCTTTCAAAAAAATCCTCTTTTGAACCTTCATTAATACATTCATTCTATTAACATTTATTGGCTCCTGCCCAGTAGAAATTCCTTTCATTATATTAGGACAAATCCTAACAATTATATACTTCACTTTTTTCTTCATCCTCCCTCTAATAAATTGACATTTTAACTATACAAAGTATATATTTTGAAAATATAAAAAAGAATTTTTTTTCTAAATGTCTTTCTAAATTTGATCCAAACAAAAATAAATTTAACAAAAAACATAAAATAAAATAAATTAATTCTCACTGGTAGAATCACTTTTCATGCTATCATCATTAATATATCATAACGATACCGAACTACCGTTCCACGAACTAATAAAAAGAAATATATAATTAAAAGAGTTAATACACTTAAATATCCCATCCCTCCAAAAAATAAAATTCTTCTAATTATACTTATAAAAATAATATTACCATACTCAGATATAAATAAAATTGCAAATCCATAAGATCCATACTCAATATTAAAGCCCGACACCAGTTCAGACTCCCCTTCAGACAAATCAAAAGGAGTTCGATTTGTTTCAGCCAAACAAGAAACAATTCATATAAAAAATATTCCCAAAAACCCCCAAATCAATTTAAACTCTTCCTGAAAATTAATAATTATCCCTAATTCATATCTCGAAATAAAAAAAATACTCCCCATTAAAATCATAGCTAAACTCACCTCATATGAAATAACTTGAGCCAACCCACGAAAAGATCCCAACAAACCATACTTAGAATTAGAAAATCACCCCCCTCCCAAAATTACATATACTCCTAGACTAGAAATACATAAAAAATAAATTAAACCATACTCAAAACTAATTTGTTCTACACCCCAATAAAACAAAACTCAAAACATCAATATTAATGTTAAAGACAGCCCAGGAATCAACTGATAAAAAAATAAATTTATAAATATTATCAAATTCATTTCCCTCCCAAACAATTTAATTACATCTGAAAATGGTTGTAAAATTCCTCCATACCCAACCTTATTAGGACCCTTACGAATATGAATATATCCTAAAATCCTACGTTCCATCAATGTAAAAAAAGCAACTCTAACCAATACCATCAATACCAACAACACATAACTAAAAAGAATCAATATTAAAGGATAACATCATATAGAAAGCTTAAATTTCTCGCACTTCTCTGCCACTTTAATTTAATTTCTATTTGATTACATCATATTCAAATTCTAAATTTGACACAATTAGTCTGCCAAAATAGAAATTAAAAATTATTTTTAACTACCTTTCTTAAAAACTTTAAATTTCTAATTCCTTTCGTACTATAAAAATAAATAATTATCTATCTAGATAGAAACCAACCTGGCTTACGCCGGTCTGAACTCAGATCATGTAAGATTTTAAAAGTTGAGCAAACTCCTTAATATAACTACTACATTATATAAGTATCTTAATCCAACATCGAGGTCGCAAACTATTTTATCTATATGAACTATCCAAAATAATTACGCTGTTATCCCTAGAGTATTTTGATTAAACAACCACACATTATGGTTCCAATTTCCCTATTTTAAAGTTAAACATTATTTAAAAATCACCCCAATCAACTTATAAAGATACTTTATTTTTTATACTTAAAAACAATAAATAACATTATAAAAAAAATTCATAGGGTCTTCTTGTCCCAAAAATTAATAAAAGCTTCTTCACTTTTAAATTAAATTCCATTTAAAGTTAAAAGAAAGTAAATCCCTGTTCAACCATTCTCTTAGCACCCAATAAAAGCCTTATTTCAATACCTTCGTATAGTCAAAATACCACAGCAATTTAATAATCATTGAGCAGATTAAATATTTCATTAACCCAAAATACTATGTTTTTGTTAAACAGTCAGAAATTCATTTTGCCGAATTCCTATCAACCTAATAAATCCCAACAATTCAAATTAATTATATAAACATTCATTAAAAATTTATACTTATATTAACAATAACTCTCATAAATCAAATTATATAAAAATGTAAAAATAAAATCATTATTTAACAAATATTACTATTTTATTACAAATAAATAAGTAAATTCTAAACCCTCAATCTATTCCCTATCCACTATATATAACCTCCTTAAGCTTATCCCTAAAAAGAAAATTTATAACTTTTATCATATATAAAACTTATATAAAATATATAATTTTTATAAAAATAACCAGATATCAAACTTTTCGACAAAAATTTCATTTCTACTCCAAATGCCAAACATTTCTGCAACAATGCTTAAAATTAAAAGTAACTCAAAATTTTTCGGGAATTATAAATTCATAACTTTTTTAGTTAATCCCTAATACAAAAGGTACAAATATATTACTTCCATATAAATCATTTTTCAATTTTTCAAAAATTTCTCACGATACTTTATACTACTGCTACTAAATCTTAATCAATCACATTATTAAAATCAATATATCTAACTTATAAATATAAAATATAGCAATCAATTCCATAAAATTAGAGTGGCGCTAAACCGCTTTTTTTCTTTGTAAAAGAAATATTTATTAAATACACCCCAAAAAACACCTTCCGGTACCTTTACTTTGTTACGACTTATCTCCTATATGAGAGTGACGGGCGATATGTGCATATCCTAGAGCTTAATTCAGCTTAACATTATAATTCAAACTTACTATTAAATCCTATAATATTCTTCCTAATAATAAATAAAAATCATTGTAATTTATTTCAAGCTTAATCTTTTGCTGCATTTTGACCTAACATTTCAAATAAAACTTTTACTTTATAATTTGCTTAACAACATCATAAAATGATAGCGATATACAAACTGACCTAACCAAATTAAGTAAGATTCTTGAGTCACATCAATTAAAGAATAAACTCCTCTAAAAAGCTTAAGATACCGCCACTTCATTTAGTTTTTTCTAAATTCTAGATAATCTCAAAATAACATTTTATAATACTAGGGTATCTAATCCTATTCTTCCATTTCAAATTTAAAAAATTTTAAAAATGAACCAAAATTAATAATTTCACCTAATTAATTTTAATTAAAACTAACATTAATATTTAATTAAAGCAAATACTATTATCCTGCCTGTATAACCGCGGCGGCTGGCACAGGCTTCGCCAGAATTTTTTAAAAGTCTATTTTTAAATTTTAAAAAAAATAAATTAAACTTCTATTACAAAATATTAATTAATTAACATAAAGTACTTTTAATTTTAAAATTTACGTACTATGAAAATATTCTTTTTCTTCCAAACTTTTTTTTATTTAGTTTGGAAGAAACAAGATATTTAAGACATTTCATTCCCGTTGCTAATTTATATATATATATATGAATATATGATAATTCTTGTTGTTTACGAGAGTAAACATAACAAAGAGCTTTTTCGATTTTTTTAGATGGCTACTTTAATTTCCTTCTTTCTCGATTCGACAGCGGAGCATAAATGAAATTCAACAAAAGTCTTGCTTTTACAAGCAATCATTTAGGATTACTAAAATTAAATGTAATTTGTGTTTGGCTGCTCCCAATTTACATAAATGTGATAATATTTTTCAAATTCTTAAGCCTAAACAATAATAAATAAAATGCCTGACAACAAAAGGGTTATCTTGATAGGATAAATTATGTAATTTTATTACTTTTATTAACTTCAATGAATTGAGTCATTTCCTTTAAAATCAAAATTTAATGTGCCATACACCAAAAGTTAT